GCGAAAATTGTTATGGATTAAATTATAAGAAATTTTTTAGGTCAAAACTGAATATTTGTGAACAATGTGGATATCATTTGAAAATGAGTAGTTCAGATAGAATCGAACTTTCGATTGATCCGGGCACTTGGGATCCTATGGATGAAGACATGGTTTCTATAGACCCCATTGAATTTCATTCAGAGGAGGAACCTTATGAGGATCGTATTGATTCTTATCAAAGAGAGACGGGATTAACTGAAGCTGTTCAAACAGGCATAGGTCAACTAAATGGTATTCCCGTAGCAATTGGGGTTATGGATTTTCAGTTCATGGGAGGCAGTATGGGATCCGTAGTCGGCGAGAAACTCACCCGTTTGGTCGAGTATGCTACTAATAGATCTCTTCCTCTTATTATAGTGTGTGCTTCCGGAGGAGCACGCATGCAAGAAGGAAGTTTGAGCTTGATGCAAATGGCTAAAATATCTTCCGCTTCATATAATTATCAATCAAATAAAAAGTTATTCTATGTATCAATCCTTACATCTCCTACAACCGGTGGAGTGACTGCCAGTTTTGGTATGTTGGGAGATATCATTATTGCCGAACCGAATGCCTACATTGCATTTGCGGGTAAAAGAGTCATTGAACAAACATTGAATAAAACAGTACCTGAGGGTTCACAAGTGGCTGAGTATTTATTCCATAAAGGCTTATTCGATTCAATCGTACCACGTAATCCTTTAAAAGGTATTTTGAGTGAGTTATTTCAGCTTCACGGTTTTTTCCCTTGAATAAAAATTCAATGTAGAGCATGAATGGTTTGTGGAGAATAAATATTGAGTTTATCTTATTCTTATCGGAATAAAAAAAATCAATCAAATTGTAGAAAGCATCAGAAGTTTCGGATAATTACTTTTTATTTTCTTATTTGTCCTAGATCTATTTTCTAGCTAATTATATTACTGATTAGTAATCAGTAATACTCTATAGTATAAAGAGTGAATTCTTCCTTTTCGAAATTCTAAAAATAAAAATAATTTCATGTTCCCTTCTTACATATTTTTATTCTAGATATAGAATAATTCAAATATAGAAAATAAATAAAAAATCGAAATCTTTTATATATCCCCTGAGAACTCCCATTTTCACTAGGAATCCTTGTTTGGGCAAATTCTAACGAAGCCTTTGACCACTTTTAAGAAACTAAACTCTTTTCTTTATTTCAATTTATTTTTTTATTTTATTCAAATTAAAAAATTAGAAGATAAGGACAAAGAGAACAAAAATAATAAAGTGGATTGTCATATACATAATAATATATATATCATAAGAATATATATATATTTCATATATAAAAGTGAATAGTTACACTTATTTAATTCTATACTCCTTGCACCTATTATTATATACTTATAATGGATATACTTATTATAATATTCTAAGATATCTTTAGAACAGGTACAAATATTCAATCGAGGTATCCATTCTATGACAATTCTCGACTTCCCCTCTATTTTGGTGCCTTTAGTGGGCCTAGTATTTCCGGCAATTGCAATGGCTTCTTTATTTCTTCATGTTCAAAAAAACAAGATTGTCTAGATCCGATAGGACAAAAATCCATTTTTTCAAGACTTAGACTTGGATTATAATACGGATATCCGTTTAGTAGAATATGGTACAGCGTGTGACTTTTCTTCCGAACACAAATGAAAGAGCTGTTATGCACGTGAAAACATGATATATGGATAAATGCATTATATCTATTTTCAAATGGGTTTGAAATGGAAAGTCAATGTATCCATTGTGTATATCCATAGTGGGATCATGTAAAGGGGATGCTTTTTTTTATATCTAATAACCGATTCGATGAACCACTCTTAACGGTTCACATGATAATAGTGCTAGTTGATGAGAGTTACTTCGGAAACAAACAAAAAGGAAAGTAAAATTCATTTGGGTTATTCTCTCAATTCCAATAAAATGTAACTGGATCTAATATGAACTGGCGATCGGAACGTATATGGATAGAGCTTAAAACGGGGTCTCGAAAAACAAGTAATTTCTTCTGGGCCTGTATCCTTTTTTTAGGTTCACTAGGATTCTTATTAGTTGGAACTTCTAGTTATCTTGGTAGGAATCTGATATCCTTATTTCCGTCTCAACAAATCCTTTTTTTTCCCCAAGGGATCGTGATGTCTTTTTATGGGATCGCAGGTCTGTTCATTAGCTCCTATTTGTGGTGCACAATTTCGTGGAATGTGGGTAGTGGTTATGATCGATTCGATAGAAAAGAAGGAATAGTGTGTATTTTTCGTTGGGGATTCCCTGGAAAAAATCGTCGCATCTTCCTTCGATTCTTTATGAGAGATATCCAATCAATTAGAGTAGAGGTTAAAGAGGGTCTTTTTCCTCGTCGTGTCCTTTATATGGAAATCAGAGGCCGGGGGGCCATTCCCTTGACTCGTACTGATGAGAATTTGACTCCACGAGAAATTGAACAAAAAGCTGCTGAATTGGCCTATTTCTTGCGCGTACCAATTGAAGTATTTTGAAATGAAAGAATGAATGCTTTCTCATCATTAGGGAAGGAACTCAAGAACCCTCTTTGTTATATAACTTAACTGAAGTTCAGAACGCTGATTCGAGCAAAAACAGATGTATATAAAACAACCAGAAAACGAAGTGGTTTTTGGTCACCAAACCAATTTTTTAGGTGTATTAGGCGTATGTAAATCAACTCTTTCATGTTTCATAATAGTAAAAAGTCTACTAAATATGGATTCATCACATATATCACATATATTAGTATATTAGATTAGTATATTAAAACAGTTCAGTCTACAGAATTCGTTTTTGAGGGTCCAATAGAATATTTTGAACTGATATGTTAGATATAGATGGATAATATCTAGTAAATTACCTTTCTTTTTTTTTCAATTGATGTTTTGTTTCTTTAATTTATTATATTATCCTTTCTTTTGCTTTGTCTTTGCCCTTTGATGATCAAATGATTGGATCTCTTATAACTATAACCATTCCATTTATCTTTTTTCTTTTGCTACTCATTTTTGATTTCATCATCATATCAATATTTTTCCGAAAATTCCCTCAACGCTTCCTGGGTTATGAGTTGCTGGCGAAACGAAACTTTTCGAAATAATTATCCATAGCTTGTTCTACACCTCATGTTTCATAGAGATCTCAGATCGGATAGAGTCGACGAATGCAGTGGTTTATTAACAATTGCACAGATTCCAAAAAAAATGCCAAAAAAGAAAAAAAAGAAAGCATTCACCCCCCTTCTATATCTTGTATCTATAGTGTTTTTGCCCTGGTGGATCTCTCTCTCGTTTAATAAGTGTCTGGAATCTTGGGTTACTAATTCCTGGAATACTAAGCGATCCGAAACTTTTTTGAACGATATTCAAGAAAATGGCGTTCTAGAAAAATTCATAGAATTAGAAGAACTATTTCGTTTGGACGAAATGATAAAGGAATACCCAGAACCACATATGCAAAAGTTTCATATAGGAATCCACAAAGAAACGATACAATTGGTCAAGATGCACAATGAGGGTCATATCCATACCATTTTGCACTTCTCGACAAATATAATCTGTTTCGCTATTCTAAGTGGTTATTCTATTCTGGGTAATGAAGAACTTGTCATTCTTAATTCTTGGGTTCGAGAAGTTCTTTATAACTTAAGCGACACAATAAAAGCTTTTTCTATTCTTTTATTAACTGATTTATGTATCGGATTCCACTCGCCTCATGGTTGGGAACTAATGATTGGTTCTGTCTACAAAGATTTTGGATTTGCTCATAATGATCAAATTATATCTGGTCTTGTTTCCACTTTTCCAGTCGTTCTAGATACAATTTTAAAATATTGGATCTTCCGTTATTTAAATCGTCTATCTCCGTCACTTGTAGTGATTTATCATTCAATGAATGACTAAAGAATGATCCACTGATATGAACCCAATCCTAATGTTTGGCACTTCGTAGATAAACAAACTATTCAAAATCTTATTCACTCTTTCTTTATTTTTCTACCCATCCAGTAGATTCTTCCTGGATTCCAGGAAAATTTTTCCAGTAAAATAGAGGAATCGTGGATAGGGAACTCTATTAGCAAACTACCTAATTTATTGTAGAAATTTTGGGGATCAATGATTGGACTATGCAAAATAGAAATATCTTTTCTTGGATAAAAGAACAGATGACTCGATCCATTTCCGTATCGATCATTATATATGTAATAACTCAGACATCTATTTCACATGCATATCCCATTTTTGCACAACAGGGTTATGAAAATCCACGAGAAGCGACTGGGCGTATTGTGTGTGCCAATTGCCATTTAGCTAATAAGCCCGTGGATATTGAAGTACCACAAGCGGTACTTCCCGATACTGTATTTGAAGCAGTTGTTAGAATTCCTTATGATATGCAAGTAAAACAAGTTCTTGCTAATGGTAAAAAGGGGGCTTTGAATGTGGGGGCTGTTCTGATTTTACCTGAAGGATTCGAATTGGCTCCTCCTGATCGCATTTCTCCCGAGATAAAAGAAAAGATGGGCAATTTGTCTTTTCAGAGTTATAGCCCCACAAAAAAAAATATTCTTGTGATAGGTCCTGTTCCTGGTAAGAAATATAGTGAAATCACCTTTCCTATTCTTTCCCCGGACCCCACTACTAAGAAAGACGTTCACTTCTTAAAATATCCTATATATGTGGGCGGGAACAGGGGAAGGGGCCAGATTTATCCTGATGGAAGCAAGAGTAACAATACAGTCTATAATGCTACAACAGCAGGTGTAGTAAGCAAAATTGTACGTAAAGAAAAGGGAGGTTATGAAATAACCATAACGGAGGCTTCGGATGGACACCAAGTGGTTGATATTGTACCTCCAGGACCAGAACTTCTTGTTTCAGAGGGTGAATCTATCAAGCTTGATCAACCATTAACGAGTAATCCCAATGTGGGTGGATTTGGTCAGGGAGATGCAGAAA